GTAAGGAATAACCAGTTACACCAAAAGATGCGGTCAATACAGCCAAAACCACACCAGTAACCCAAGTCAATTCGCGAGGTTTTTTAAAGCCACCAGTGAGATACACACGAAATACGTGAAGAATCATCATTAGTACCATCATACTTGCCGACCATCGATGAACTGATCGGATTAACCAACCAAAGTTAGTTTCAGTCATTATATATTGAACAGAAGCAAAAGCCTCCGTAACGGTCGGACGATAATAAAAAGTCATAGCAAACCCTGTAGCTACTTGTACTAAAAAACAAGTAAGCGTAATTCCTCCTAGACAATAAAATATGTTGACATGAGGAGGAACATATTTACTAGTTATATCATCCGCAATTGCCTGAATCTCAAGACGTTCTTCGAACCAATCATAGATTTTATTGAGATAGGTAAACTGAGGTACTGGTACTCCCCCTCTGAGAACCGTATATGAGAATTTCATCTCGTACGGCTCAAACATAAAGACCCAAATACAAGTTCTATCGGATATGTGTTCGAAACTTCCTAATTGTATGATGCACTCTTTTATGAAGAGAGGAAAGAATAAAAATCCGAAAGCTCTTTATTGTGGTTATAATGCCAAAATATCAAGTCAGCTCATTCATCCATATGTTGATGGGGCCTCTTGAATCTTCTATTTACCTATTTTCTTTATTGTTTTGTTATTTTTTTTTGTGTGTAATGAGACTTTACTACTGTTTTCTTTATTATTGATAGGAATTCTCTTGTTAAGACCCTATGAATCAATTAAAACCTCAGATTCATACTAGAACCAGGATGAGTCAATAAAACCTTGTCAAACTAAGTCCAAAAATTCCTTGAGTAAGAACTGTTGGATCATCACTTATTCAATGAATAGACATAATGACTAAAAATCTAAAGAAACCTTTAGACTTTGATCAAAATAAGCATAAATGGGAATTTGAAAGAATAAAAATATTTCAATTTATAACTTCTAAGTCTAACTCTTTGAAAAAAAAAAATGGAAAGTCCGGCCACGAGGTCTGAATATTAAGTATGAATCATAGTTCTAATACTATGTAAGTAATCTATTTTACATATTCCGTGCTTCAGATAATAGCATACAATGAGAATATCCCACGAAGTAAAACCATCTCTAGCAAGATGACAGACCTATTCTCTGTACTATCCATAGGATCAATTATAATACACCAAGTCGCACACTCATATTCCGGAAATACAGAAACAAAGAAATTTCACGGTCGAACTACCAAAATAAAATGGGATAAAAATCAGAGACCTAAATGCTTCACTTTGTATTGAAAAGCTAGGTAATAGTTCTTGTGAATCTAATTCATTGAAATTCCGTCCAGTAAAATAGAAGAATTATAAATCTCCAAAATAATAGATAGGAATATCGCAAATAGAGCCATTGCGATACCCATCAAAGGAGTAGTTCCCCACCCAGGAGCTACTTTACCATATTCTGAATTCAAGGGTTTCAATAAATTCCCTACACTAGTTCGTCTTGAACCAGATCTAGAACTACCCTCAACGGTTTGTGTAGCCATAAATCCTATTTTATATTCATTGAGATCTGTTGACTTTGTATACCATTCCGTTGTAAATAAATGATCTTAGCATAGATCCATTGTGGTCTTCAAACTATATAATAATGGAAACAGCAACGCTCGTTGCCATCTTTATATCTGGTTTACTTGTAAGTTTTACTGGGTATGCCTTATATACTGCTTTTGGGCAACCCTCTCAACAACTAAGAGATCCATTCGAGGAACACGGAGACTAGTTGAAGTAATGAGCCTCCCAATATTCAATATTGGGAGGCTCATTACTTTCAATTGAGATAATGAAAAATCATTTCATCTTTTTAGTTGGAACTTTAGGCGGTTCTCGAAAAAAGATAGCGAAAAAAATTATTCCCAGAGTTGATACTAAGAGGAATGTATAAACCAATGCTTCCATAGATTTGATCGTGGTTTACAATTATAGCTTCCATACCTGTTCATTTGAGATCGTCTCCCGGATAAAGAAAAGAAAGAACAAGGCAAGAGTCAAAGAAAAGACAGCGATTGAAATCAAGATTTATCCGGTAGCCTATATTAAATCACAAAACTAAAGACAAAAAATAACAAAACAATATTGTATCAGACTACTTGTCTTCTTGTAGTTGGATCTCCAAGTTTTTGGAATGCTCCAAATTCCACTTGAGCATCCAAATCCGGGTCAATACCAGCAAAAACATCCCTGAACAGGGTTCTAGCACCATGCCAAATGTGTCCAAAGAAGAAGAGCAGAGCAAACGAAGCATGTCCAAAAGTAAACCAACCCCTCGGACTGCTACGAAAAACACCATCGGATTTCAAAGTCGCACGATCTAATTCAAAAATTTCACCCAATTGAGCACGTCTAGCATATTTTTTCACAGTAGCTGGATCACTATAACTGACTCCATTGAGTTCACCGCCATAGAACTCAACAGTTACACCTACTTGTTCGACACTATATTTCGATTCTGCCCTTCTAAAAGGGACATCGGCTCTAACAATTCCGTCTCCGTCTACCAAAACAACCGGAAATGTTTCAAAAAAAGTAGGCATACGACGTACATAAAGTTCACGCCCTTCTTTATCTCTAAAGATCGGGTGTCCTAACCAACCAACAGCTATTCCATCCCCGTTGTCCATTGAGCCCGCTCTAAATAATCCCCCTTTTGCCGGATTATTGCCAATGTAATCATAAAAGGCTAATTTTTCAGGAATTTTAGACCAAGCTTCAGATAAACTTTTATTTTCGGCTAGCCCAGCACTAACTCTTCGATATATTTCTTGTTGGAAGTATCCTTGATCCCATTGATAACGGGTGGGACCAAATAATTCAATGGGGGTAGTTGCCGAGCCATACCACATAGTTCCAGCAACTACAAAAGCTGCAAAAAAGACCGCAGCGATACTACTGGAAAGGACGGTTTCAATATTTCCCATACGTAATCCTTTGTATAGACGTTGGGGCGGACGGACACTAAGATGGAATAGACCCGCCAATATGCCCAAGGTTCCTGCTGCAATATGATGAGAGGCTATTCCTCCCGGAACAAAAGGATCAAAACCTTCCACACCCCATGCTGGATTTACAGCTTGTACCCTTCCCGTTAGTCCATAAGGATCGGATACCCATATTCCAGGACCATACAATCCTGTTACATGAAATGCGCCAAAACCAAAGCACGCCACTCCTGAGAGAAATAAATGAATTCCAAAGATCTTGGGCAAATCCAAAGAGGGTTTGCCTGTACGTTCATCACAAAATATTTCTAGATCCCAATACACCCAATGCCAGATAGCTGCCAAAAAGCACAAGCCAGAAAACACAATATGTGCACCAGCCACACCTTCGTAACTCCAAATACCCGGATTCGTTATAGTCCCCCCGGTAATACTCCAACCCCCCCATGAATTGGTTATTCCTAAACGAGTCATGAAGGGTATAACGAACATACCCTGTCTCCACATTGGATCAAGAACAGGGTCAGAGGGATCAAAAACAGCTAATTCATATAGAGCCATCGAACCGGCCCAACCAGCAACCAGAGCTGTATGCATTATATGGACAGAAATCAAACGACCGGGATCGTTCAATACGACCGTATGAACACGATACCAAGGCAAACCCATGGAAATACCCCTTTATCAATCAAAAATATACGCTATGTAACTTTATTGCATTGTAAAATAGACTATGGTTCTTACTTTTTTAGTGGATTATCTCGGGGAAAGGATTACTATTTGTTCTATTCTTTTAGTAAGAAAGTCTTTCAATAATAATGGAACAATTTTGTTCGTAGGAACAAAAAGAAGCAGATTTATTCTACACCCGATAAGTACCAATACGCAATGGTAGGTCGTTGATAGCATTTTATATGAGTAACTGCATCTATATTTGTTCATCATCCAAAGGATCCACTTGTAAGAATTTTATTTTATTGATTCTGTCTTCCTTTTTTATGAACTTATTCAATCTATGGATAAAATATGATAAAAGATAAGATATTATTAAGACAATAAACCTATTTTTACGCTTTCACATCAAAGTGAGATATAGTACTTAATCTTTCTTTCATTTAATGCCTATTGGTGTTCCAAAAGTACCTTTTCGAAGTCCTGGAGACGAAGATGCATCGTGGGTTGACGTATAGTGCGACTTGTCAGATATATTGGGTCATATGGTATTTCCCCGTTCTCTTTCCCGATTGAGATATCCTCTCTTTCGCCCAACAAAGATTGATTGAATCATACAAAATTTGGAGCGTGAAATGCAATGAAGTACAATTAAATCTATTTTTAGGGGGGTATACAGATTAATATTAGCAATTAGAATAATTTATGGTTGGCTTAGTTCAAATAATAAAATGAAGTATCCAGGCTCCGTTTAGAAAAAAAAACCAATAGATATCTATGATTTCTACTTAATATCATTAATATCATATCATTAATATCATATTCTATTTATAATTTATTTATATAATATTCGATTTATAATCTCTTTTATAATCTCTAATATAATATAAATAGAAGTGATCTAAAACTGTTAATAAATCGAGTAATATGATGAATGCATTGAATATTTAATATTTGGCGGGAGATATGAAATTAATTGAAAAATAAAGAAGTCGTAGCAAAAAGACGTAGTATTGGATCATTTGTCTTATATATGCAAATAAAAATCGGTCCGATCTTTACTCGGAGTAGAGCATAAACCTAAAAGAATTCAAGAAGACCATTCAGGAACAAGAAAATTACATCGTGATTTGGATTGGATTCCGATTAAACAATACATCAATGAGAAGTTACTCCGATAAGTTTAGTGAATTTTTTTATTTCCATTTATATATAGAAATTCTATTTCTATATAAATAGAAAAAGGCCAAAACTCATCTTTTTTTAAATGAAAGAAAAAGCCCCTTTGTTACAAGTTAGACAGAGCTTGCTATGACAAAAGAAAAAAAAAAAGAATCTACACATTGATTCTTGTTTTTTTCGCGATTTGTGTTGAACTGTATGCATCAAAAGATGCATGTACGGTTCCGAAGGGATACAATTTTATCCTAATCAACCGACTTTATCGAGAAAGATTACTTTTTTTAGGCCAAGAGGTTGATAGCGAGATCTCGAATCAACTTATTGGTCTTATGGTATTTCTCAGTATAGAGGATGATACTAAGGATCTCTATTTGTTTATAAACTCTCCCGGCGGATGGGTAATACCTGGATTAGGTATTTATGATACTATGCAATTTGTGCAACCAGACGTACAAACAATATGCATGGGATTAGCCGCTTCAATGGGATCTTTTATTCTGGTCGGAGGAGAAATTACCAAACGTCTAGCATTCCCTCACGCTTGGCGCCAATGAATTTTTTATTTGATTTGAGAGAAAAAAGAAAACTATGCCTTCGCGATATATGAATATTAAGTAATAATAGCATGGCACTTCGAATTCGATACGAGAATTTTTTTTTTTTTTCAAAATCGTTCCATTCCATTATGTATCGAAAGAGTAGTATGAGATAAAGGGTATTTCCTATTTTATCTGATATATCAGGAGACCCATTTCAGCGTCACAAACTTTTTTTGTTTTCACACCGAAAAACTAATATATATTATTTTTATTAAAGAATAAGAAAATAAAATTTCTTTTTTTACTTATTTTTATTTGAAAAAAAAAAGAAACTTTGGGATTGCTAAATAACAGACGAAATTAATATATAAAGCAACGGAACCATCATAGTATATCTTTAACTACTTCAAAAGGAAGGGCGGTTGTTGGATCATTTACCTATGTGAATATGATAGACCCTATATTATTTATATATATTCTATTTATTCAATGTAAGGTAAAAAAAAGGTATAGGTATAAAAGTGAATTCCATTGTAGAGCCGTATGCAATGTGCAAAAGATGCCTGTACGGTTGTTCAATTCTATCTTTTTTTTCTTATTATATTATTCTTTATCTTTTCGCCTTTCATCATGCGAGATAGAATAATTATTTATTATATCATCAGATCAGGGTAATGATCCATCAACCTGCTAGTTCTTTTTATGAGGCACAGACGGGAGAATTTATCCTGGAAGCGGAAGAACTACTGAAGCTGCGCGAAACCATCACAAGGGTTTATGTACAAAGAACGGGCAAATCCTTATGGGTTATTTCCGAAGACATGGAAAGAGATGTTTTTATGTCAGCAACAGAAGCCCAAGCTCACGGACTTGTTGATCTTGTAGCGGTTGAATAAAAAATAAGAAGGATTTCACGCAAATATACAATTTAAGATTTTATCTTCGTACCAGATTTAATACAATATTCTATGAATCCATTAATATAAAAATTATTCATAATTATTTGGTTAGGATCGATCTAAACCAGCCCATTATGTGTATGATTCAACATGCCAACTATTAAACAACTTATTAGAAACACAAGACAGCCAATCAAAAATGTCACGAAATCCCCCGCTCTTCGGGGATGTCCTCAGCGACGAGGAACATGTACTAGGGTGTATGTGCGACTCGTTCAGATCATGGACTAGGCCAAAAACAATTGATCCAGTATAAATGATCAGTACCAGTGAATAGGATAGAATGGAAGACCACCATTCACTATACGAAAAATGAAAATAGCTAAAAATCTAAAAAAGATCTATCATACCCTTCTATTGTGGTATCAAATTAATTTATGGTTGCCATTGGTACAAATCCAATCACTTCCACTTTTAATTTAAGATGAGAAAGAATTCCCCATTGGTAGCAAATGGTATTCATTAAGCAGGGAAATCCTATTTAAAGAGCAGAAAGATTATGCCCTGACTCTTGCAAGAACGGACTAACAGGGTCAGCTACTCAGCTAATCTTCATAATTAAATACCGTTACTGTATAGGTGAGTCTCGTTGTGAAAGACCTATTACTGGATAATTATGGGTAGAGCCAAAGAGTGTGAACTGTACAAGTTAACATTAATTAAATGAGGGAAGAGGCTCCGGTGTATAGAGAGGACCTCACCGTTTAAGACGTAACCATAGAAACGATGGAACCCACTATATACATACCTATTTCTATTTACTACTTTTTATTTACTTTAATTTACTATGTTTTTTTGATACCTAGTATCAATACAATTTCTTATTTCGAGGCGAGAAGCCTAGAAAAAAAAAAAAGAAAAAATCGTGGTCGGGAAGGTTATAGTAGCAAAAGCCATTGGAATTTTTATTTTATACATTGGAAGAATCCGTTTTGTTATTAATAGACTAGGAAAGGGAAAGGAAATAACTGAAAGAAAAGAAATCAATTAGTTATTCATCAAAGTTTCATTTATTCAATGACTAGAATTAAACGAGGATATATAGCTCGAAGACGTAGAACCAAAATTCGTTTATTTGCATCAAGCTTTCAAGGGGCTCGTTCAAGACTTACTCGAACTATTACTCAACAGAAAATAAGAGCTTTGGTTTCGGCTCATCAGGATAGAGGTAGGCAAAAGAGAGATTTTCGTCGTTTGTGGATCACTCGGATAAATGCAGTAATTCGAGCCAATAAAGTATACTACAGTTATAGTACATTAATACACCATCTGTACAAGAGGCAGTTGCTTCTTAATCGTAAAATACTTGCACAAATAGCTATATTAAATAGGAATTGTCTTTATATGATTTCCAATGAGATCTTAAAATAAGATAAGGAGATTGAAAGAAATGAAATGTTTTAAATGGAGTTCCTTGACAAATGAACTTGGGAAAGTAGAGTAGAAATTAGTATAATAAAATAGGATATGATAAAGTCATCACAACGAACAAACACGGTCAATAAAAAAAGATTTATTCTTCTTCCCCAATTCTTTTTTTTCTTACGACACAACAATAAAATTTGAATTTTCAGATTTTTTGAACAAACCGTCAATTTGCATTTGAATTCGGATTGGAATTTTATTTTGATTCAATTGAAGAAGAGCAAGCCTATTTATTTTTAATTCTAAGACCAGTAGTTCTAGGAGTCGACTCGCTTCTTTCAAACTGTTTCTCATTATTAAGAAAGGGTAACAAACATAAAATACGAGCTTGTTTTATAGCAATAGTAATTAATCGTTGTTGTTTTAAGGTCAATCTATTCACCCGTCTAGATAATATCTTTCCTTGTTCACTAATAAATCGACTAATTAAACTCATGTTTCTATAATCAATTCGATCCCCCGATTGTATCGGGGGCAAACGCCTACGAAAAGATCGCTTAGATTTAAGAAAGAGTCGCTTGGATTTATCCATGGTTTTTTTATTCCTTGTCCCGAAAATCCTAATGCTATTTTGATCGGATCAAAAATGATTTCGAATTAAAAAATAGGATTGCTTTGTTTTGTTTATATTTAAATAAATATATGATCTGTTATATATAATATGTCGTTTTTCGTCTTCCTTGGAATGGAAGGCGGACACGCGAGCGATCGGTTCGATCTATTTCTTTAGCTCCCCGTGAATCGTATGTTTGTAACAAGAGGGACAGAATTTTCTCAATTCCAATCGACTAGGCGTATTATGTCGATTTTTTTGAGTAATATATCGGGAAATGCCCCTTGATTCCTTATTAACGCGGTTTCGAAGACAACTGGTACATTCCAAAATAATCGTTACTCGGGCATCTTTACCCTTGGCCATGAACCCCCTTTGGATTTTTGATTGACTCAACTCTTCTATTTTTCTATTTTCCGATCCGAAACGAAGAAGAAGAAAGGAAGTAAAAAAAAAATAGAAGTTGCTAACTCGAAATCCAATTATGAAAGATTTCGTTGCAATCTATCAATATAGTAATAATAAGTAATATAATGATTTCTAACTATATATTTCTAATTTAGAATCGCTGTAAAGTATTTAATTTTTCTTTTTCATTGAATTATCTTGTATGATATTGTTGCCATGCCACAGCTATTCCATTTTCTTTCTCACTCTATTATTAATTAATTTAATTTTTCGCCTGGAAACCCGAGTTCTTAGTTTGACTAGGGTGAACCCGCTTTTATTCTTTTTCTTTTCTAATTTATTTTAATTATAAAAAAAAGAAGAGAAGGGGATGGATTAGTCACAGATATTTGATTGTATCTCTAATTTTCTTCATCCCTTCCCATCTCAATTACTATAATGAAAAAAAAGGGAATATCAACGCATCCGGAAATAAACGATTGATCTCTATCAATAAACCCGCTAAAGACCCAAACCATAGAGTACTTACTACCGGTGCCACGGAAAGGTATGTTTTTAGATTTCGCATTTAAAATCCTCCTTCTTTGTTATTTGTTATTGTAATTTTATTACAATTTGTAATACATAATGGTAATACATATATGACCAGATGTGTATATGTAGTTAATGACTGACACTTGGATTTATACGCAGAATTCCTAATGCAAATTGAAATGTACAACGATTCAGTAGATATTCCTTTTCGTAAAACAAAAAAAAATACGTCCCTTTTTGTCTGAGAATTCCCAAAAAATATTCATTTTTTTGGTTTCATATTTCTTTAGTACGTATATAATATAAGTCTATTATTATATGTTATAATGATATGAGACTAAAAAAAATTAAGAAATGACAAGATAATTTGGTATATCAATGAAAGAAATAAAGATGTGGAAAACAAGACAAGGATTCTCTACAATGACACTGTAGGCTAATTGAAAGGGATGTAGCGCAGCTCGGTAGCGCGTTTGTTTTGGGTACAAAATGTCACGGGTTCAAATCCTGTCATCCCTACCTATTACTTATCTTATGAACAGTAACGAGGGGTCAATTGAGATTGATTAACATTGGATATACATAATCAATCTTTAATTTTCTTATTTATGATAGTATATATATCCAAGATGAGTTAGGTCACAAAATATTTATTGTGATAATAAAGCGCTCTTAGTTCAGTTCGGTAGAACGTGGGTCTCCAAAACCCGATGT